TAATAAAAAAAAATGATTGATTACAAATCTCTCTATATTCTTTATAAAGGACCAGAAATACCCTGCTTACGTATCATCAGGAAATGCATTAACATAAATACGGCAGTAAGAAGAGGTAATACAAACGTGTGTAAACTATAAAAACGCGTCAAAGTGGACTGTCCCACACTAGCACTTCCACGTAATAACTCTACCAAAGGCGATCCTATTACCGGAATCGCTTCCGGTACGCCTGTTACTATTTTTACTGCCCAATACCCGATTTGGTCCCAGGGTAAAGAATAACCTGTTACACCAAAGGATGCGGTCAATACAGCCAGAACCACACCTGTAACCCAAGTCAATTCGCGAGGTTTTTTAAAACCACCAGTGAGATACACACGAAATACGTGCAGGATTATCATTAGGACCATCATACTTGCTGACCATCGATGAACTGATCGGATTAACCAACCAAAGTTAGCTTCCGTCATTATGTATTGAACAGAAGCAAAAGCCTCCGTAACGGTCGGACGGTAGTAAAAAGTCATAGCAAACCCTGTAGCGACTTGTACTAAAAAACAAGTAAGCGTAATTCCTCCCAGACAATAAAATATGTTGACATGAGGAGGAACGTATTTACTAGTTATATCATCTGCAATCGCCTGAATCTCGAGACGCTCTTCGAACCAATCGTAGACTTTATTGAGATAGGTAAACCAAGGGGACTCCCCCTCTGAGAACCGTATATGAGAATTTCATCTCGTACAGCTCAAACAAAAAAACCCAAAAACAGGTTAAAAGAGGTATGGAATAGAAAATTGGAAACTTCTTAATCTTTTGATTCAATTTTCGCTAAAAATACGAAAGAGTAAAAGTAAGAAAGCTCTTTTTTTTTGTTATAATTAGAATGTCAAAAAATCAAGTAGGCTCACTTGTCTTTCTGTTGATCGTTCCAGGCCTCTTGAATCTTCTATTTCCCTATTTTTTTCTTTCATTTCTTTCATCTGTTATTTTAATTTGTATGTAATGTAGCTTTATTTTTTGTTTTCTTTATTTTTGTTTTCTTTATTATTGATAGGAATTTTCTTGTTAAGACCCTAGGAATCAATTGAAACCTTAAATTCATACTAGAACCACGATGATTCAATAAAACCTTCAAGCTAAGTCAAGGATTCCCTGAGTAAGAACCATTGGATCATCATTTATTCAACGAGTAGAATCGATATAATGACTAAAACTAGAAAGAAAAGTTTGTTCTTTGAGCAAAATCAAAGCAGAAACGGGAATTTGAAAGAAGAAAACTCTTTCAATTGAAAACTTTTTTCTTTGGAAAAATTTGAGGAATCCGGCCACGAGGTCTGAATATTAAGTATGAATCATAGTTCAAATACTTCGTGATATATTTCATATATTCCGTGCTCCAGATACTAGAATGAATATCCGACGGGGTAAAACCATCTCTATCAAGACGACAGACCCACTCCCTGTACTCTCAATAGGATCAATTATAACAAGTCACACACTCATATTCCGGAAATACAGAAACACAAAAATTTCGCGGTCGAACTACCAAAAAAGAATAAGCTAAAATAAAAAGCCGAGGCCTAAATGCATCGTTTTTTGTATTTTTATTTAAAAGCTAGGGTTCTTATAAATCTAATTCAGTGAAATTCCGTCCAGTAAAACGGAAGAATTATAAATCTCCAAAATAATAGATAGGAATACCGCAAATAGAGCCATTGCGACACCCATCAAAGGAGTAGTTCCCCATCCAGGAGCTACTTTACCATATTCCGAATTCAATGGTTTCAATAAAGCCCCTACAGACGTCCGTCTTGGACCAGATCTAGAACTACCCTCAACAGTTTGTGCAGCCATAAATCCTATTTTGTATTCATTGAGATCTGTTGACTTTGTATACCATTCCGTTGTAAATAAACAATCTTATCATAGATCCGTTGTGGTCTTGAAATTATATAATAATGGAAACAGCAACCCTAGTCGCCATCTCTATATCTGGATTACTTGTAAGTTTTACTGGGTACGCCTTATATACTGCTTTTGGGCAACCCTCTCAACAACTAAGAGACCCGTTCGAAGAGCACGGGGACTAGTTGAAGTAATGAGCCTCCCAATGTTGGGGGGCTCATTACTTCAATTCAGATAATGAAAAATCATTTCATTTTTTAGTTGGAACTTTAGGTGGTTCGCGAAAAAAGATAGCGAAAAAAATGATCCCTAGAGTCGAGACTAAGAGGAATGTATAAACCAATGCTTCCATAAATTTGATCGCGGTTTACAATTATAACTTCCATACCTGTTTATTGGGGATCATCTCCCCGATTAAAGAAAAAAAAAATCAAAGAAAAGGTGAAAGGGCGGAGATTTAAATCCAGACTTTTTCAGTATCCTATGTAAAATCACAAAGAGAAAATAGAAGTGAGAAGCGAAAAATAACAGAGCAATGCTGCATCAGACTACTTGTCTTCTTGTAGTTGGATCTCCAAGTTTTTGGAATGCTCCAAATTCCACTTGAGCATCCAAATCTGGGTCAATACCAGCAAAAACATCTCTGAATAAGGTTCTAGCACCATGCCAAATGTGCCCGAAGAAGAAGAGCAGAGCAAAGGAAGCATGTCCAAAAGTAAACCAACCTCTTGGACTGCTACGAAAAACACCATCGGATTTCAAAGTAGCACGATCTAATTCAAAAATTTCACCCAATTGGGCACGTCTAGCATATTTTTTCACAGTCGCAGGATCACTATAACTCACTCCGTTCAGTTCGCCACCATAGAACTCAACGGTTACGCCTACTTGTTCGACACTATACTTCGATTCTGCCCTTCTAAAGGGAACATCGGCTCTAACAATTCCATCTCCGTCTACCAAAACAACTGGAAATGTTTCAAAAAAAGTAGGCATGCGACGTACAAAAAGTTCACGCCCTTCTTTATCTCTAAAGATAGGATGTCCTAACCACCCGACAGCTATTCCATCTCCGTTATCCATTGAACCCGCTCTGAATAATCCCCCTTTCGCTGGATTATTTCCGATGTAATCATAAAAAGTTAATTTTTCAGGAATTTTAGACCAAGCCTCTGATAAACTTTGATTTTCGGCTAGTCCAGCGCTAACTCTTCGATATATTTCTTGCTGAAAGTATCCCTGATCCCATTGATAACGGGTGGGACCAAATAATTCGATAGGAGTAGTTGCTGAACCATACCACATAGTTCCAGCAACAACAAAAGCTGCAAAAAAGACAGCAGCGATACTGCTGGAAAGAACGGTTTCAATATTGCCCATACGTAATCCTTTATATAGACGTTGGGGCGGGCGGACACTAAGATGGAATAAGCCTGCTAATATGCCCAATGTCCCTGCTGCAATATGATGAGAGGCTATTCCTCCTGGAACAAAGGGATCAAAACCTTCCACACCCCACGCGGGATTTACAGATTGTACTTTTCCAGTTAGTCCATATGGGTCGGACACCCATATTCCAGGACCATACAATCCTGTTACATGAAATGCGCCAAAGCCAAAGCAAGCCACTCCTGAGAGAAATAAATGAATTCCAAAGATCTTAGGCAAATCCAAAGAAGGTTTTCCTGTGCGTTCATCACCAAATATTTCTAAATCCCAATACACCCAATGCCAGATAGCTGCCAAGAAGCACAAGCCAGAGAACACAATATGCGCCCCGGCTACACCTTCGTAACTCCAAACCCCCGGATTCGTTATCGTCCCTCCTGTAATACTCCAACCGCCCCATGAATTGGTTATTCCTAAACGAGTCATGAAGGGTATAACGAACATACCTTGTCTCCACATTGGATCGAGAACAGGGTCGGAGGGATCAAAAACTGCTAATTCATATAGAGCCATTGAACCGGCCCAACCAGCAACCAGAGCTGTATGCATTATATGAACAGAAAGCAAACGACCGGGATCATTCAATACGACAGTATGAACACGATACCAAGGCAAACCCATGGTAATACCCCTTTATCAACAAAAAATAGACACTATGTAACTTTATTGCATTGAAAAAACTATGCTATGGACCCCCTTTTTTTTTCAGTGGATTATCTCGGAAAAAGGGTTACTATTTGTTCTATTCTTTTAGTAAAAACGGAACAATTCGGTTCATAGGAAAAAAGAGAAGCAGATCTATTCTATACTCGATAAGTACCAATACGCAATGGGGGTTTATTCCCTTTTCGAAGAGCGCATGCATCCATATTTAGTCATCATTCAAAGTACCTATTCGTAAAAATTTTCTTTGTTTTCCTTTATTTTATGAACTTATTCTATCTATGTAGAAAATATGACGATAAAGCTAATATTATTAAAATAATAAAACCATTATTACGTTTCCACATCAAAGTGAAATAGAGTACTTAATTCTTTTTTCTTTCAGTTTATGCCTATTGGTGTTCCAAAAGTTCCTTTTCGAACTCCCGGAGAGCGAAATCCAACTTGGATTGACATATAGTGCGCCCTGTCATATATATTGGGTCATATGGGATTTCCCCATTCTCTCCCCCGATCGAGATATCCTCTCTTTCGCCCCCAAAAAAAGCGATTGAATCATCAAAAATTTGTAACGTGAAGTGCAATGAAATGCAATTAGATCCGTTTTGTGAAGAGGTATCCAGATTAATATTAGCAATTCAAATAATTTATGGTCGACTTGGCTGGACCAATAAAATTAAGTATCCAGGCTCCGTTTAGAAAAACCCAATTGGTAATATATCTATTATTAGGACTTATAGATATCATAAACAATTCTATTTAGAAAGAAATTATTAAATAGCACTGATCCCAAACAGTTAATCAATCGAATAATAAATAGAATGGATACGTCGAATATTTGGCGGAAGACATAAAAGAAATGAATTGCAAAATTGAGAAAAAAATGAAAAAAAAAAACAAAGACGTGGTCTTGGGGTCATTTGTCCTATATGTGCAAATCAAAATCGGGCGGATCCTTACTCGGAGTAGAGCATAAACCTAAAAAAATGGAAGAAGCCCATTCAGGAACAAGAAAACGGCATCGTGATTTTTGGATTGGATCTCGATGAAAAAATACATCAATGAAAAGTTAGTGCGATAAAACTGTTTTTTATATTCTAATATTATAGGAAAACCGGCCAAACGCATCGTTCTTCAAAAATGAAAGAGAAGCCCCTTCCTTCATTAGAAGGAGTCCGCTATAAAAAAAGAAAGAGGGCTGGAAGCTACACATTGATTTTTTTTCGCAAGTTTTAGTTTTGTTGAACCGTATGCATCAAAAGGTGCCCGTACGGCTCCTAAGGGATACAATTTTATCCGAATCAACCGACTTTATCGAGAAAGATTAATTTTTTTAGGCCAAGCGATCGATAGCAATGTTTCGAATCAACTTATTGGTCTTTTTGTATATCTCAGTTCGGAGAGTGATACCAAGGATCTGTATTTGCTTATAAACTCTCCCGGCGGATGGGTAATACCTGGAATAGCCATTTATGATACTATGCAATTTGTGCGACCAGATATACAGACAATATGCATGGGATTAGCCGCCTCAATGGGGTCTTTTATCCTGGTCGGAGGAGCAATTACCAAACGTCTAGCATTCCCTCACGCTTGGCGCCAATGGGTTTTTTATTTAAGAGAAAAAAGAAGACTATGCCTTCGCCATATGAATTATTAATATTAAGTAATATTAGCATGGCACTTCGAATTCGATATGCAAATTTTTTATTGTTTTTCAAAATATTAGATTATGTATCGAAAGAGTAGTATGAGATAAAGGAAGGGTATTTCCGATTTTATCTTACCTATCGTAGGTCGATTTCAGCGTCACAAACTTTTTTCACACCGGCAGGTTATTAACAACATTTATGTTATGAAAGAGTACGAAAATAAAAAAAAAGAAACTTTGGGATTGCTGAATCACAGACGAAAAAAATATATTAAAGCAACGGGGCCATCATAGTATTTTTGAACTCCTCCGAAAAAAAAAAGAAGGGTGGTAATTGGATCATTTACCGATCTGGGTATAATAGATCCCACATTTTCTCTTTCTTCGATGAAAGGTAAAAAAATTCCATTGTGGAGCCGTATGCAATGTGAAAAAAATGCCCGTACGGTTTTCTATCTTTTTCTTATTTTATTCTTTATCTCTTCGCCTTGCCTCCTCGTGCGAGATACAGGAACCTTTGATTGTGTTATATTATATGATCAGGGTAATGATCCATCAACCCGCTGCCGGTTTTTATGAGGCACAAACGTCCGAACTTATCCTGGAAGCGGAAGAACTACTGAAACTGCGCGAAATCCTTACAAGGGTTTATGTACAAAGAACAGGCAAGCCCTTATGGGCTGTATCCGAAGACATGGAAAGGGATACTTTTATGTCAGCAACAGAAGCCCAAGCTCATGGAATTGTTGATTTTGTAGCGGTTGGATAAAAAATAGCAGTGATTTCGTGCAAATATACGATTTAAGATTTTATCTTCTTAATTACTTAATTAAGGGTTTAATATTCTATTAATATATTGAAATCGAATAAATTCATAATCATCCGGTTAGGATCAATCTAAACCAGCCCATAATGTATAATTCAGCATGCCAACTATTAAACAACTTATTAGAAACCCAAGACAGCCAATCAGAAACGTCACGAAATCCCCCGCTCTCGGGGGATGCCCTCAGCGTCGAGGAACATGTACGAGGGTGTATGTGCGACTCGTTTAAATCATGGGCTGAGACAAAACAAAAGAAAAAACGATTTTTCCAGTATCAATGATCAGTACCGGTGAATCGGATAGAATGGAAGAACTCCATTCACTATCTAAAAAAGATGGATCTATCATATCTTTCTATTGTGTATGAAATTTATGGTTTCAATCGGTGCAAATTAAATCACCTGAATTTTCAATTTAAGATGAGAAAGAATTCCCCATTGGTAACAAATAGTTACCCATTAAGCGGGGGAAATCCTATTTAAAAAAGTAGAAATATTATGTTTAGAAGAACGGACTCACAAGGTCAGCTACCCAACCAATCTTCATAATTAAATACCGTTACTGTATAAGGTATATCTCATTATGAAAGACCCATTACTGGAAAATTCATGGGTAGAGCCAAAGAGTGGTAACTGTACAAGTTACCAATAAAATGAAGGAAAGGGCTCCGGTGCATAGAGAAGACCTCACCGTTTAAGAAGTAACCATAGAGACGATGGAACCCACAATTTCTTTAGCTATTTCTATTTTGATTTTTCCAATGCCTAGAAAAAAGGAAAAAAGCGTGGTAGGGAAGGTTATAGTAGCAAAAGCCATTGGAATTTTTATTTTATAAATTGGAAGAATCCGTTTTGTTATTAATAGACTAGGAAGGGGGAAAAGAATAACTGAAAGAAAGGAAATCAATTAGTTATTCATTAAAGTTTCATTTACTCAATGACCAGAATTAGACGAGGATATATAGCTCGGAGACGTAGAACAAAAATGCGTTTATTTGCATCAAGTTTTCGCGGGGCTCATTCAAGACTTACTCGAACAATTATTCAACAGAAAATAAGAGCTTTGGTTTCGGCGCATCGTGATAGAGATAGGAAAAAAAGGGATTTTCGTCGTTTGTGGATCACTCGAATAAATGCAGTAATTCGCGGGGCGGGGGCATCCTATATTTATAGTAGATTAATACACAATCTGTATAAGGGGCAATTGCTTCTTAATCGTAAAATCCTTGCACAAATAGCTATATCAAATAGGAATTGTCTTTATATGATTTCCAACGAGATCATAAAATAAGGGGGTTGGAAGGAATCCGCCAAATGAAATGGAATTCTCTGGAGAATGAACTCCGGGAAGGTAGAGTAGAAATTAGTATGATAAAATCTGATAATATGATAAAGTCGTCAAAATGAGCGAACACGCCTGATAAAAAAATTGATTCCTCTTACCCGATTCTTTTTTTTCTTACGACACGAATGATTCTCGGATTTTTTGAACAAAACGTCCATCTGTTTTTGAGTTCGGATTAGAATTTTGATTCAATTGAAAAGTAAGCCTATTTTTTTCTGTTCCTAAAACCAGGAGTTCTGGTGGTTGACTCCCTTCTTTCAAATTGTTTCTCATTATTAAGAAAAGGTAACGAAGATAAAATACGAGCTTGTTTTATAGCAATAGTAATTAATCGTTGTTCTTTTAAGGTTAATCTATTCACCCGTCTAGATAATATTTTTCCTTGTTCACTAATAAATCGACTAATTAAACTCATGTTTCTATAATCAATTCGATCCCCCGATTGGATCGGGGGCAAACGCCTACGAAAAGATCGCTTGGATTTAAGAAAGAGTCGCTTGGATTTATCCATAATTTGTTTATTCCTTATCCCTAAAATACTATTTCGATCAAATCAAAAAAAAAATTATAGAAGAAATTCATAGGATTGGGTTTGTCTATATTTATTTAGTTGTTTTTATTTCAATATATGAAATAATAGAAATATATATCTAAATTTTTTTCATGTTCCTTGAAAGGGTGACACCCAAGCACTCGGTTCGATCTCTATCTATTTCTTTATCTCCCCATGAATTGTATGTTTGAAACAATACGGACAGAATTTTCTCAATTCCAATCGACTAGGTGTATTGTGTCGATTCTTTTGAGTAATATATCGGGAAATACCCATCGATTCCTTATTAACACCGTTTCGAACACAACCGGTACATTCCAAAATAACCCTTACTCGAACGTCTTTACCCTTGGCCATGAACCTCCTTTGGGTTTTTGATTCACCCAACGTTTCTATTTTCCGATCCGACGCAAATAAGAAGAAAGGAAAAGGGACGAAAAAATAGAAGTGGCTAACAACTCAAAATCAAATTATGAAATAAAGATTTTGTTGCAATTAATATAGTAAATAATAAGTAATACAACAATTTCGAAAGCGATTTCTAATCGCAGTACAGTATTTCATTTAAGTATCTTGTATTGCATGATACTCTTATTCTAGTCACATTTCCCTTTTGTTTTCTTTTAACTCTATTATTAATTTGATTCTTTGGAGCCTTAACCCGAATTTAACTGAGGTTGAATCCACTTTTTTCTTTCTCTTTACCCCCGTATTCAATCTATCTAATTCGAAAAAAAAAGACGGGAAAGAGAGATTAGTCACAAATATTTGACTCTATCTCTAATCTTCTTCACCCCTTTCCATATCAATAACTAGAATGAAAAAAAAGGAAATGTCAACGCATCTGGGAAGAAACGATTGATTTCTATCAATAAACCTGCTAAAGACCCGAACCAGAGAGTACTTAGTACCGGTGCCACGGAAAGATATGTTTTAAAATCTCGCATTGAGAATCCTCCTTCTTTTTTTTATATTCCATATTGTAATACATTATGGTAAGAGATGTATATGTAGTTAAAGACCACTTGTATTTGTGTGTGGAATCCCCAATTCAACTTGACATGTGCAATGATTCGGTAGAGAAGATTTTCTTTTTCTTAAAGCAAAAAAACGGGTCCCTTTGCGCCTGAGAATTCCCGAGAAAAATATTAATTTATTATTATATGTTATATGATATGAGACCAAGAGGAAGAAATGGCAAGATACATTTTGCATAGAAAGGAAGGAAATGGAAATAAAATAAGGATGTGGAAAACAAGACGGGGATTTTCTACAATGATACTGTAGACCGGTTGAAAGGGATGTAGCGCAGCTTGGTAGCGCGTTTGTTTTGGGTACAAAATGTCACGGGTTCAAATCCTGTCATCCCTACCTATTATTGCTCCTCGAAGCAGTAACCAGAGATACATTTTAGAGCGATTCAATTTTATGATAGTATACATATGCAAGAAGTATTTATTGGGGTTGAAATTTTTTGGGGGGGTTCTATACTATATAAAAAAAAGAATCCCCTTCTTTACAGTCTTTTCCGTTGTGGTAAGAAAGCGCTCTTAGTTCAGTTCGGTAGAACGTGGGTCTCCAAAACCCAATGTCGTAGGTTCAA